CGGATTGAGCTGACATCCGTTACGGTCGTCATTCGATTAAAAGAATCTCCGTTCCAGAACCGTACGTGAGATTTTCATCTCATACGGCTCCTCCTTTATATGCATAATGAGAATATTCAACCGTTTTTGATTCCATGTATCGATTATTCTCATTATGAATTGAGCGGGGCTAGTGTTTTTGCACGAAATTTCTAGCCAACCTTCCTGCGCGGGAGCTTTTGTTAACATCAAACGTGTTGGTACTAGATAGAAATGGTAACTCCAACAATTTCTTTGTCCTCAACGCCCCCTAATTTACAGGAATTAGTCACTTCAACAGTCTTTGATGGTTATATGGGTATCCAAGGTACGAACGAGATGGATATTTGTTGTCCCAACCATTCTTTTAAGTCCCAATCCAGATAAGGAAGGGAGGTCAGTCATTTTTAACAAAGCTTTCGTCTTGTTGATTTCTAGGTGTAGTGCTTTTCCCCTATGCTGCCTATTAGGACTAGTAGAGTGGGATTGACCTGTAATACAGAACCGATAGGTGTAACCTTTCGCTCAATACTAAAATGGAAGCATATGAGGCTGCATTAATCGGGGATACACGACAGAAGGAATTGTTCTCTTTCTAAACTTCACCTTCAATAAGCGTAGATTTTTTCAATAATATATAAAAATAATAATATTTTTTCTTTCTATCCCGAATTTTTTGTCTTTCTTTTCTTATAAGACTGGGGAAAAAAAAGAATCAAATCACACCATCTCTGTAATAGGTAAATGCCTCCTTTTCGCCTGAAGTTGTTGGAATTATTCGTAATAAAATATTGGCCACAACTGAAAAGGTCTTATCAATAAAATTTCCATTTATCCGTGATCTAGGCATAGGTAACCAATCCATTCTAAAATTCTTTTCATTCTCCCTAGGGGGAAAATGATCCTACAAAGAAAGGAATTGTACAATACGAAATAGCATAAAAAAGATTCATAAAAAAAAAAAAAAGAAATTCAATACAATATTTATATAAAAAAATGTAAAGATACGAGCCCTCTACTACTACTCATATTCAAAGACTCAAATTGCTCCTTTTTGTTTTGCAGGAATCAAAAAAAAGATTTGAATACGATTCGAATTCATCCAATCCAAATGTAGTATACCAATGGGCGAACTAGTCTTATTTAATTTAATCGAAGCTGAAGAATCAAAGAATTTTTCTTCTAGATTCGGGCGAAATTGATTGAATTTTGATCCAAAGAGGGAGGGAAAAAGAATCGAATAATTATTTATTCTATGATATAAATAGAATAACCGTCTATTTTGTTTGTGTTATGCGCATAGTCAGTAGACACTATACAATCAAATAGCCCCAGGATGAGTCATTTGTAAGAGATCTATGAACTAATCGATTTTTTGGCGAAAACTTGAATTTAAAGGAATTTTATAATTTTTATGGAATCGTCATCGAAAGGTATCCATTAATCATAGTCTAAAAAACATAAACCCACCAATCCGTTGATTCCTTCCAATTCATTGATTTAATCCCGTATAAATATCATATCAGAAAAGGGCGGGAACATCACCTTCGCAAATATTAACAATCTATCTTTTACTTTAGCCTTTCACAAGAAAAAACTTTTTTATTTGAATTACCAAGCCTTGAATTTGGAATTGAAGTAAAGATCTTTATCAAAAATTGTATATTTTTTTAGTTAGAATTGGGTGGTTGGACCTTACCTAGCCAATCCAAACAAAAATATGAATAACTCGCTATTCATTCTGTTACTGGGTCATAATTGTTGTGTAGGAGAGGTGGCCGAGTGGTTCAAGGCGTAGCATTGGAACTGCTATGTAGACTTTTGTTTACCGAGGGTTCGAATCCCTCTCTTTCCGTACCTTCACCCAACTCACCAACATCGCTGACCATAACAAATCAACCCAGAGGTAGATCCTTCTTTCTATATATATTGATGATTGATATAGATAGATAGATTCTAGATATATATAGATTTTCGATTTCGAATTTAATTGCTGTGATATGTAAAATTATGGAATAAGGTCGACAAGAAATAAAAAGATCTCTGTCGATCTATGATACATGAATGGGAAAAATCCGGATCAAACCCCTTACCTTAATCTTAAATCAATTTAGTTTGGCGAAAGGGGGCTAATTTTTCCGAAACCCTTTCTAAACCTTTTTCTTTAAGGTAGGCTTAAGTCTGACGGGAATAATATTCTACGACTAGCAATTCATTTATTTTCAAACCGACCCACTTATTATCTATTATTTGATTGACTACTCCTTTATATGGGAATGGGTGAAGAGTCAAATGTTTTGGCAATTCCTCGCTGTGGGATGAATCTAGATAATTTTGAACAAGAGCTTTGGATTTTTGCTTATCCCTCGCCATAACAGTATCATTGGGTTTGCAACGATAACTTGGTATATCTACCATACGACCATTAACTAAAATATGTCTATGATTAACTAATTGGCGGGCTCCAGGAATAGTCGGAGCCATACCCAACCGAAAAAGGATGTTGTCCAAACGCATTTCAAGTAATTGGAGTAAAACCTGACCTGTTGACCCTTTGGCTTTTCTAGCGATACGAAAGTATTTAAGTAATTGTCGTTCTGTAATACCATAATGAAAACGTAATTTTTGTTTTTCTTCTAGACGAATACGATATTGAGATCTTTTCCCGGAACGTGATGGGTTTCTAAGATCTCTAGGCTTTTTATTAGTTAGTCCTGGTAAAACCCCCAGACGTCGTATTTTTTTGAAACGAGGCCCTCGGTAACGCGACATAAAGACTCCTTATTTATTGTTATTGATATTTCATTTTTTTTAACGAAATTAAAACTGAACTAAATTTTAAATGAAGCGAAATCCCCTGAAGTATTCTATTAATTGTACTCGAACGAATAATGGCACTAGAAGGAATAGTGAGATGAAAGATGTACGTATCCGAAGTTCCTCCTTGTTTTTGTATTAATATTCATTATTTTTTTGTTTGAAATGAAAGTTCATTTATGAATTTCATTTTCATATTTTAGTTTAGTATTTACATTTTTATAATTATTGGAATTGTATTTAATATAGTAATTATTAATATAGTAATTAATTATTAATTGAATTATTGTATATGTATAAATTATTGTTTGTATATATTTATTCTTATGTTTAGTGAATATTTCATTTTGAATTTTTGTTGTATATTTCTTTTTATTTCTTTAGATTCTATAGAATCTAAAGAAATATATAAATAGAAAAGATGGATTCAAAATTTTTTATTTACAATTTCTATATATATTTTATTTCATTAAATAAAAAAAAAAAGAATTCTATTTCTTTTCTAAAAATTAGATAATAAAAAAATCGAAAATTAAGAATAGAAAAAAGAATAGAAAATAGAATAATATATAGTATACAAAATATACCAACATATAAAAATAAGAAAAAGATCCTTTCCGGAATTGATTTGTTCTGCCGAGATTTCACTTTTTCATTGACGTTTTTTTGTAGTTGGAAGTTTCTATGACATAAAAAATCGTCGACCTTTTGAAAAAGGAAAGGTGTCTTTATTCTTTAATTTCAAAGAAACATTCTCAATCATATAAACAAATAGAACAAATAGAGAAAAGCCGGCTATCGGAGTCGAACCGATGACCATCGCATTACAAATGCGATGCTCTAACCTCTGAGCTAAGCGGGCTCACATAAAATAAACTTTACATGCATAATAATTCCATCAATTATATCTTAGCTATTAACTATCCATAAATCATCAAAAATATCGAATATAAATCGATTTCAAATCGATATTACAGTAAATTAAATAGAGTAAGTAATTAACTAGAGTATATAAATAAGATAAAGATTACTATACCGATCGATAATTTATATTGATTCCATTCCAATTCTAACAATTAAAATCATACATTTATCCTTTTTTTTCAAAAAAATTTGTAATTCGATTCTAATTTTAGATCGAATTATATTAGATATTCGATTCGATTTTGATTCGTTTTTCTAATCTTTTTAATATACATTTCTTTATAAAAAAAATCTTTATAAAAATTGGAATATATTCTTATAATATTAAATATTTTAATATAATATTAAGAAATAGAATTTTTTCTATTCAATTTCAATTTTGAGTTCTAGCTATAACAATTTATATATATTTTATGAAATATCTTAAGATTAAGTTAAAGATTTTTTATTTTTTTTTCTCTTTTTCTATCTTTTAGATATATTATAGAGGTCTACCTTAAGAAAAGCATAAAAAAAATGGAATAGGCCATAAATAAAGAAAAAAAATAATAAAAATATAGAAAAGATGCAATTCAGATCAGAATAAGACATTCCTATGCTTTAATTTGGAAACTAAGACAAAGACCCGATCCTTTGAGTATTCCAACTTTCATGGGAAAATGAAAAGAAAGGTTCATATATATAGTGATAGATATACGTCTATATTGAATTGAAGATAAAAAAACGATAGAATTATTTCTGATTGGCCCATATCAAATATGAGCGCCCCCTAGAAATGAAAGAAAATAGGCAAAATCAAATAGGATGAAATGCCTGTCGGTATATGAATTTTTATATAATAATGAATTCAACAGTTCCAAACGAAAGGATAAAAAAGGGAAAGTAGGTCATACTGAGATCTTAAGCATAAAAGGGGGGATATGGCGAAATCGGTAGACGCTACGGACTTAATTGGTTTGAGCCTTAGTATGGAAACCTACTAAGTGAGAACTTTCAAATTCAGAGAAACCCTGGAATTAAAAAAAATGGGCAATCCTGAGCCAAATCCTTCTTTCCAAAAGGAAGAATAAAAAAGGGATAGGTGCAGAGACTCAATGGAAGCTGTTCTAACAAATGGAGTTAACGGTCTTGCGTTGTTATAAGAATTCTTCCATCGAAACTCCAAAAAGGATGAAGAATAAACCTATACGCATACATACGTAAATATAAATACTACATCTATATTAATGAAATTCAAAAAG